CCTATGAATGGGGGTATTCCCGATACTCACAAAGAAAAAGGGAAGTGACTTGGACAAAAAGGGAAGTGACTTGGACAAAAAGAGAAGTGACTTGGACAAAAAGAAACGAAGTGACTTAGACAAATCTTCTTTGTCGATAGCCTCGGACCAATCAATCGAATATTGATTAATACGTAATCGATCGAACACTACTTGAACTTGAAAACGGTTCTTCTGTTCAGAAACAAAATGTTCCAAATGTTCCTGGAAATTCTTGCTCCCATTGGACCATTTGTATCTATATGCATCAGGATCCCGATTCATGGATCTCTCGGTTCGAGAAATAAGAGGATCAAACCATTTCTTCTGACTCTTTTTCAAATTCGATAAATGTTGGTTGATCGTATATTTCATTATAGTTATATGATTCAGAGTATCATTTCCTATTTGATCCCTTTGAATTCCATATTCGAAGTTGCGATCGGATCTATTCATTAAAAAGAATCGATTCGATACATTTCTTATGTACCCATAGGTGCTATATTGGACTTGAATCAGATTTCGGATCAATCTATATTGATTGACTGCCTCCATGATGTTGTTGCTAGCAAATACCGCTGTTTTTAGTTTTGGATCTTCCAAATCATTCCCGCAGTAGATCCGGACCGATTTTTTTCTGATCCTTCGATAAAAAGATTCATTCTCCTCATAAAAAAGAGGAGGTAGAACCAATAAAGATTTCTTTTTCGATTCATCTCTGGAGTTGAATACCTCATTCAAGAATTTTTTTTGATCCAACCCGTAGGAATCAATAGAAAAGGCAAATCCCCTATGATACACCAGATTCGGCTCGGTTATTGATAGAGTGAATAGATCTGCCATTTCTTGAAATCTCTCTTCTGATTCAAAATCGTGGTGTAACGTGTATCCCCCTTTGTTCCGGTCATGGAATAGATGAAAAAAATCCAAAAATGGATTTTTTTTCAAGAATGAAATCTTATTGGAACTGTCCATATCTGGTTCATCCTTCGGAACCATATCACATCCCGGATCTGATGAAATAGGATGAATTGAGACGGTATTTTGTAAATACGTAATTATCTTGAATATATCAACCATTTCTTTATTTTCCGATCGCCTGGAAGGGACAAAAGAAACATCTTGTTTTTTCTTCAAAAATTTCTGATCTCTAGTGGACCTCTCAGTAGGATTCGAACCCAGATGAAGTTCTGACCATCTGTCAGAAAAAAAAGAACGAATTGATCTTGTAGGATTCCCAAGAAATTCTTCGATTTCTTTCGGAAGCAGATGATTATTCATCTGCTTCTCACGTTTCGTGAATAGCCGGGACATTGAGGAAGATCCAAAAAGGCATTTCGGGAATCGATCTGATTCTATCTCTGTTCGTTCCGTTTGAAGAAAGGAAGGATCCCAAAGAATCGATCTTTCTTTTAGTTGCTGAATCTCTGTTTGATCGATCAATGTGTGATATTCTGAATCCTCATTTCTAATGGAATCAAAATGATCTCTGGATTGATCAGAAGATCCTTTCGATTGGCTAGAATCCGTTACTTGAACGAAAATAGATCTTGTGGAATCATATTGCATATTTGACAATACATTCCGTACCCTGCTAAAAAACCGATCCTTGTTTACCAACCGCACATTGTCTAACCAAATCCAATTCTCTCTCGATACGTTCCTCAAAAAATCCGATTCGTGCTGATTCTTCCCCCAACTAACGAAGAGATCTTGGCGGAATTGCCACATATGAAATTGAGCACAATTTTGCAAAGAAATACCCCACTTGTTTCTCGAGAAGAGATGGGAAACGTGCTCAATATCATTTGATTGAATAGTTGCCTCAGCTCCTTGTTGTTTGAAGAAACCCTCCCCTTCAATTGGTCTTTTTTCACGAAAAGCAGACATGAGATAACAAATCAAGTCTTTCCCTAAGATTTCGAATAGCTGTCCCGAATTCAAGTTGATTATGTTTCGCTTCTTCCTCGGAGAAAGACGATCAAACAATTCCCAATCATGGTCCTTGCGGATCGGATCATCCGTATAGGATAAAAAAAGAAACTCCAGATATTTGCTATCTTTCTCTTTGAATGAGATCTCAATTCCAGCTACGGTTTCATTAGCTATCTTACAACTAGAATCCCTCTTTTTTCCGACCCGGTTCCTCCACCACCGCGAACCCCGGTTCGATTCAGGCATGATACACTTTTTATTTATTGGGAGAACCCAAGTACTCTCTTGCGGATCCATGAAACAACTCTCAGAAATCTTTTTCCCTTTTGGAAGATACAGGAGCGAAACAATCAACCTATTGATATTGGAAGACCAAAAAGATTCTTCCAATGTCTCATTTCTGGGTCCAATGGAATTCATAGGTATAGGAAGAAGCCCCATCAAATAGAGATTTTTTCTTTCGACCATCTTTCGATTGGTAATACGAGATATAAGGACCGCTACTACAAGCAGTACTACACCTTTGATCGTGAAATATCGATTGCTT